AGATTCTGGCTTTTTCCCCTTTTTTTCCAATTCCTTCTTTTCGTTCTACTTAGGTGGAGCAAGCCGAACTCTCGACATAGGACCACAGTCCTGTGTAGACACCTCAACGAACTCATGTGGGCACTCCTCAGCCCGAGGAAAATCTATCAAATAAACATTAAGATGTTGATCCATTTTTATTTTTTTTGCTGATTCCTATCAATTAAATTTTCCATGTTGCACTAAGTTACTTACGGATGTATGCATGCGGTCCGGGAACACTTTGGGGTGAACACCCATCCGAACAAGTAGGGTCAATAGTTCAACATTTAGGCCGTAACATTTAGCAAAAAAAAATCTTTAACCCAACAAGTGCTCTCCGAACCAAGCTAGATAGTCTCCTATCACTAGGCTCACCAACCAACCTGGACTTTGATTCTTATTATTCCTAACGGATATCAAAATCATAAGGATTGTTTCCAGCCATGAGTTCCCATATTACATGAGCGCTCTTGGGTGGGCCATCATTCGCCGGGTCTTTGAGTTCCCGTCGTACCACGTGGTTGGTGCACTAGGCTGATTGAAACTCGACTTTTCGGATCTGGCACCTGCGCCCGGCCCGGTCTGCGTGCGTGGGAGCAGCTCAAACAAAGAAGAGTCTGGTCTGGTCCGGTCTGAATTCAGACACGGCCCGCCCGTCTGCTGCTAGGTCCGGGAATGGCGCCAGGCGAGGGCGCCGCTATGCCCCGCTGCTCTGCTGCGGCCTGTCCCCGGACTATGCAAAAGAATCGAGGCCGGGGGTCTCGTCCATAGTGGTTCCCCCCCCGCCTTTGGTGATTGACCGAACAAATAGGCCTAGACCTATGCCCCTTAATGAATCGAATGGTCCTTCGACACCTTCGTTTGATTCCGACGGCCGGCATAGATCTCATGAGACCCGCCCACTAATACTACGAAAAAAGCCCTGCCCTTTTCCTTCGCTACTAGGAGAGTAAGCAACTTCTATTAGCGCCGGACCTTGAGTCAAATTGATCGTGTCATGTGCAACGTCCATCAATGATGGTTCATTAATGTCGATTTAGACTCCTTCCCCCTTCCCAACTACGAATAAGATCGAGAGGGGCCCGAAAGCCCCCAAACCAAGAAAGGAAACGGAAGCCTTTCGATTCACTCCCCATTCTCTCTTAAATAAAGCTCGCCCTCGAGCCCTGGGCAGGTCGGCCAGGTCTTTCCCTGTTGTTCTGTTCCCGCCACGAGAAAGACGCACGGAAGAGGTATGCCTAGCGCGCGGAGGATCCGTTGAGACTTTCTGTTGTCTTGGTAGGGAACTGTACGAGCTTTTCCCCTATGGTATTTGTTTCAATAAAAAAAGAGGTAAGTGCTAAGGCCTCCTATTGTTTGATCGTATATTGACCGGGGACGAGCCCCGACTTCCATAGGTCCTTGGTTTGACCTCCCGTAGTGGTCCTTGCTTTTAAGAAAGCGGAGCGCTCGTTATCTTTACTTTTATCTCTGCTGGGGCCCCGCCGGCCCCCTCCCATTGCTCTAGCCATAAGCTATGGCAGCTCCAGCTCGCAACCACAGGGGCCCGCCCCGCGAGGCCAGAGTGGGCTCAGCTGTCAGCCCCCATTCGAATTACGTTAGGGGGTCTTTCGCTTTTGCCAGATCTAGAGAGATACTACGAGTCCTCCGCCCCAGATTCCATCGCCGCGGCCATCTGGTTCACCGGTACTACCAAAAAGTATCATGCTTACGTTACTCTTACTGATGGTTTTATTATCTCGGACTACGAAGACCCCGGTCGTGCTTCTGGTTTCCATTCCCATTGATGATAAATCTCTTCGTGCTCTGCCATAAGAACTTGGAGTCCGTATCATGGTGAAGGTAAGGTAACGCTGTGATTCTTGTTCAAAAAACAGACCGAACGCGTTCGAGTTATTGGCTCGTCCAACCCGGCAGCATTCATGAGTCGCTCGTTCAACTGTCCCTCGGAGACACGGTCGAGAAGTACCATGCATGGTTTCCCCCCGTCCTTTCTTTCTCTCGGTCCCACCCAGAAATATAGGGCTCAACCAAAAAACGTGAGCGCCCCTGCGCGAGCCTTATTTTATTAGTAAAGCTTTGGCTCCCTAAAGACTAAAGAAATGGATCAAAAGGGGACTTCTGCAACGGGCTATGCCACCCAAACCAACTGAGGGAAGTCGCACCCGTCCCATCGCAAGCACCTACAATGTCATGATCACATTGGTTTACCCTTTTTTCTTTGGTAGTTCAACGGACGGTCGCCCCTCCAACAATAAAAGGTAAAAATATGGAAACTTCTCTGCCATTTGGATCGGAGAATTTATGGAGGAAATCGGGTTTTAAATTTCCAGAAACCGCACGATTATATAGCCAAAGGGAATACGCCGCGCCTAAAATCATCCCAAGCGCTGCTAATGTGGCTACTAAGCTATTTCTTTGGAAAGCTCCTACTGAGATGAGAAATTCCCCGATAAAGCTGCTAGTACCAGGTGAACTCATATTGGCCAAAGTGGAAGAGAAGGAAATGGTAGAGAGATTCGGCATGGTGCTCACTAAACCTCCGTAATACCTAACAAGTCGAGTCTTATGTCGGTCATATAGAACACCAACACATAGAAAAAGGGCTGAAGGAACCAGTCCATGACTTGACATCGGTAGAATGCTACCTCCAATTCCCTGTATGTTCGATAGAGCCAAAGATTCCCCCCACTGATCGGAGTACGCCGATTACCCCCCGAACCATACAAGATAGTTACCACCTATCATACGGCTTTCTAACTTCACTTCTTTCTCTGGTCGTTCCGCTCTTTCGATTGATGGTAGTATAAGATATTTGTAACGCCCCGAAATTTTGTAATAATGGTTCCTGCTTCCTACCCATAGTTAGCATCTATCTCCCCGGGTCATACTTAAGTATCACATTGTAGACCCCCATCCCAACTCTATCTTCCTTATCAGTGAACCGGAACATAGTGCATAGGTACTCTTCGATGCAGCGGGAACGAGACGACGTGACATACTACGATCACGTACAGAAGTGCTGCCCTGCCCTTCGGCTCGGCAATATGGAACCTCTCAACAGCTCCCGTTCCTTTATGGGGTCCTATCGGGATAGGTAGGCCCAAGCCTTTCCCCCCCTCCCGACTGAGCAGTAGTTCCCCACGGCTGACAAATAGGAGTTTAGGCCGTAAAAGAAAGGCACCGGCCCCCATTCTCCACCCCCACTGGGATTTTTCTTTCCTTATATACGTGCGCACTGCGTCAGCACTGGCGAAAAATAGGTTGGCTTTACCGAAGAAGAAGGGGCGGGCCAGGTGCTTCGGGTGTCATATTTTGTTACGTTCCACCACTCTTACGCCAGAAATAAAAGGTTCCACACGAGCTTCCGTTCTGCGGCGTGGTGGCAGGACCGCTAGGGGATTGGCTCCGGGTGTATATAGGGTAACATCCGCAGGGGTCATGCAAATACATAGGCCCCTTCTCTTTTGGATGAATGGGGTGATTTATAAGGCGCTTTCCGATCTACGGTCCCTCGGAGCGAAGGGTTAGGCAGGTAGTATGGGCCCTCTGACTTCCAACTATGTGCTGTGCGGCTCCCGCGAAGCGAATGAAGGGAAGCTCTTCGAGCTTACGGGTGAGCTTACGCTTACTCTCAGCCTCTTTGATTGGTAGGCGGGCGGGCTAAGCCCCCTACTTAAGATTCCATTCATAAGAGTCATTTTATGTTGTCGTGACGCTTTGGTTAGGCCGACTACTATACTATAGGCTACTTCTATCTATAGTGGCCCTTCCACTTTTGTGGAGTTGTAGTTTGTATTGTTACTGAATGAACATATCAAACAAAGGCGAGCAGTATAAGCCCTTATACAGCCTGGGAAAAGCAGCGAACTCTAGAAGCTAGGGCTTTGTTCACCTTTGGGCACGAACACTATTCTCAGCGGAAACCCGCCTTAGAGATTGAACGTCGACTTATCTTATTGCCGTTCAATCTAAGACAGCGCTGATAGCTTGTAGTGAACAGCTCTCTTATGAAACCAACCGAAAGCTGCCTTTGTTAAGTAGTTAAGGGAACCCTTGCAACTATGATAGAAAGCCGTTTGCTTGTTGCCAAACCCTTCGCCTTTCTTTTTTTTGAATCAAAGTAGGTCGCGACTGTTGTATTTGAGTCGGTCGGCCGGGGGAAGCTACTGCTTCTACGACAGCTCCGCTTACTCGTCTTGCTTCTGGCAAAGCGAAAGATCTGATCCAACAGAAATCCCGCATATTGAGCGCAGCTGATATGCGGCTACGGCTAGGCGATCATGCCATAAAAAACTTTTATATGTATAGATAGATCCCCTAGATATACAGATAGAATAGATGTTCATGGATAGACAGACATTCCATTGATTCTTAGTTTTGGGGCTGAAAAAGCTCGTCGATCCAAATGAATCATTCTTCTGGTCTCTCTTCGCCCCCCCCGCCCCGAAACTGACCCACGGCACAGCGCCCATTCGCTTCGCGCGCGGGAAGGCAACGAAGTTCAGTTCATGAGACCGCAGCGGAGTGGAGCAGCCGCGACACGAAGTTCCTTACCTTAGCTGGATCTCGCTGGTGCCACCTAAACGGTAGATAGACGGCGGATGTGTGACGTTTGGAGTTGTCGTTCGCGCACCTGTCCCCAATGGAAGAATGAGTGATCCGTTCCCCTGCGGATCATGGCCTTACCACTCGGTCCCCGATGGCCAGCGGGGGATTCGGTATAGCAGCTCACGTTCGTTTGCGCTGCGCGTTCCCGCTGGACTATACACGTGTTAGCTGTCGGAAGTATGGTTCCAAAAGTGACTTCGGTTCGCCAGTTCAGGCTCAACTCCTCGCTTTACGTTAGCGGACCTACAGGTCGGGCCGGGGCTCCGCACTCCTTCTGTGTGAGACGATGCCGGGGAGAGAAGGGAATGCGTCGAGGCGGCGAACAACAACAACACAACTTAAAATTGTGTACCTCTATGAGATGGGCCCAGTGCATTGGACCGATGGATAAGAGAACAGAGCTGGCCAAAAAAGCGCTTGGGCGCTCTACGTACGATGTAGACTCCATCAGAAAAATATCGATTTCTTTCTGATGGATCAAGAATAGATAGTTGTCTCATCAATAGATAGAAATAGGGTCTCAAAGAGACGCCTTTTTTTTTATAGATTCCCCCTCTCTATCCATTCCTACTCTTTCGATCTATCAGAACAGAAGAGATCAGGCTATCTATCAATCGATTTTAAAATAGCACGTTCATATCGCTTTTCGTTAATTTCCGCCACGCCAACATAGCCGCCATAATCAGAAGCAGGCGAAGCAGCTAGAAGCGCTCGCTTCACGCCCTTTCATTCTTATTCACGAATGAATTGGGAAAGCCAACGGAAAGATTAGATTCTTACTTCGTAGAGCCGGTGCTGCTGTTGCCTGCGCGTAGGGCCGGTCCCCCACTCCCGTCCCGGGGCGCTAAGGGCTTTTTGCTTTTGGAACAGACGGCAGTGTTTTGCTGACGCCTCGAATCAAGCTTTTGTTGCGACATGCTATGTTTTCTCCCCCATTGCTAGTAGGTTGATGGGTCGCACGCCCGGCACACATGTTTTGGCCTTGTGTGTCCATAACTAAAAATAGGTGACCTAACGGCCGCCGCCCGACTAAACATACCAATAGTCACCAGATTCATATGGGCTACTGAGGAGTAAGCAATGATCTTCTTAAGATCGATCTGTCTTGAAGTGGTCGAGGAAGTATATATTATTGCAATCGCGCTTGGAGTATAAATGAAAGGAGTGGAACAAAGTGTCGCTTCGGGAAACATGGGTATTGAAAATCTTAAAAACCCGTAGGTTCCCAATTTTAAAGGAATTCCTGCCAAGATGACGGATCCTGCCGTAGGTGCCTCTACATGAGCTTCGGGTAACCAAATATGAACTGGTACCATAGGCACTTTGACGGCGAAAGAGGCGAAAGAAGCAATCCATAGAAAGATTTGGCGCCGCTCACTAAATTCTGTGGTTAATGATATTTGTAAATCGGTGGTTCCTGTTTGGAGAAGAATCAACAGAATAGCTAATAGCATAAAAACAGATCCAAGTAAAGTATAAAGAAAAAACTGATATGCTGCCTTGATCTTTCTTTGTCTCGAACCCCAGACCCCTATAATAATGGTAGAGTAAGGGGTGGCCCCAAAGCAGAATTGACCGGCGGTGGTTGGTCGAAGCTCCAGTAGGTAGCCACTCCCTTCTCAGGGAACCGTACGTGAGACTTCCGCATCATACGGCTCCGTCCCGAGCTTCCGTCGTCGGCCCTTGTCATTAGACCACTATCTATGCATGTATTTTAAGCCTGGACTCTATAATCTTTTGCTTCCCGGGTGGTGGCGAACAATGCTGCTTGCATTGCGGGAGATGCCCGCCCGTAGGGCCCGGCCAGCTTCCCGCCCGAAAGAACCGCTCACTAGCTAGCCGGGCGAGTGGGGGCTCTATCTGGAGACATACTGAAAACCATGCCTTTCGAACCGAACGCAACGCCCGTCTTCAAAAAAAATGGGCTCGTTGGGAAGAAAGATGGAGTTCGGCCTGTAGAGCACATGTAAAGCACAGTCGGGTTGCTCACGCAGCGGATCTCTCTCTCTCTCTCTAGATATCTAGAGAGAGATGTGCAAGTAATAGCCTTCTGTTATGGCCGCCCCCGACTTACGGCCTTTACGCTACTACTACTGTGATGTGAGCGGTTCAAATTGGTTTGATCTTTCCCAATCAGCCTGGCCGGAACTTGTACGCAGCACTTGTACGGAGGTGCATGCATAAAGGGTTTGAACTTTTTTCTTATAAAAATTAGAAGGACAGGACCCCACCCTATTCTCGAACCCTCTGCCGAGCTCTACCCTGCCCACATTTCCTTTTTTAGGGGGAAAAAGAAATGTCTCCACCTGCTGCCAACAGTCTTTCTTCGGAATTATACTGAACGGGTCGATCCTCCCCTCCTCTCTTTGTTTTAGCAACTTCTCCTAGGGTCTCCTCACCAAGAGCCCCCCGGCGACGACAGAGGAACCAACCCGCCTGCTGTGGCGGGGCGGCTTTTTTGTTTCACAATAAGACCTGGGCGATTATCCCTACCCTCGGTAGCTTACGAGTTTACGTCCATCCCTGGTCGGGTACAGTTTACTTTTTTTCCCTTGTAGCCGTTACCCGAATTCGCGCAAGTGTGTCCACACCCCCCAAACTGACTTGACGAGGAATCCATTCTCGCGAACAAACACAACCCCTACACACACCTAGGAGCACCTCTTCCTGCATATTCATACAAGACTCGAGTAGGCGGGTCGAGGTCCTACGAGGTACCCACTACTCGGAGTACCCTCCCAAAAGGAAAAAGATGTGTCTGTCAGGTTCGGTTCTTCTTAGTTGGGTTGGGCGGGTTCGACAGAAATGCTATGCTTACGCACAAGACTACCCCTCTTCCCGAAAGCTTCGCGGGGACTACTTTACGAC